GTAATCGATTCAGATGAATACGTAATCGATCTCGATTCAGATGACTACGTAATCGATCTCGATTTAGATGACTACATAATCGATTCAGATGACTACGTAATCGATCTCGATTCAGATGACTACATAATCGATTCAGATGACTACGTAATCGATCTCGATTCAGATGACTACGTAATCGATTCAGATGACTACGTAATCGATCTCGAGATCGATGACTACGTAATCGATTCAGATGACTACGTAATCGATTCAGATGAATACGTAATCGATATCGAGATCGATGAATACGTAATCGATCTCGATGATGATGATATCGATCGAACACTACTTGAAATTGAAAACGGCTCTTCGACTCAGAAATGAAATGTTCCAAATGTTCCTGGAAATTATTGGTCCATTTGTATCTATATGCATTAGGATCCCGATTCATGGATCTATCGGTTCGAGAACTAAGAGGGTCGGACCCTTTCTTCTGACTCTTTTTCAAATTCGAGAGATGGTGGTTGATCGTATATTTCATTCTAGTTCTATGATTCAGAGTCTCATTTCCTATTGGATCCCCTTTCATTCCATATTCGAAGTTGCGATCGGATCGATTCATTAACATTAAAAAGAATCGATTTGATACATTTCTTATGTACCCATAGATGCTATATTGGATTTGAATCAGATTTCGGATCAATCTATATGGATTGACTGCCTCCATTATGTTGTTGCTAGCAAATCCCACTCTTTTTGGTTTTGGATCTTCATAAAAAATAGGAGGTACAACCAATAAAGATTTCTTTTTCGATTCATCCCCGGAGTTGAATCCCTCAGAAAAGGGAAAAAATACCCTATCATAATCATACACCAGATCCGGCTCGGTGATTGATAGAATGAGTAGATCTGCCATTTTTAAAAATCTCTCTTCTGATTCAAAATCGTGGTGTAACGTGTACCCTCCCCTGTTCCGGTCATGGAATAGATGAAATAAATCCAAAAATGGATTTTGGGTCAAGAATGAAATCTTATTGGAACTGTCCATATCCGGTTCATCCTTCGGAACCATATCACATCCCGGATCTGATGAAATAGGATGAATTGAGATGGTCTTTTGTAAATACGGAATTATCTTGAATAGATCCACTATTTCTTTCTGTTCCGATCGCCTGGAAGGGACAAAAGAAACATCTTGGTGTTTCGTCAACAATTTAGGATCGGACCTCTCAGTAGGATTCGAACCCAGATGAAGTTCTGACCATCTGTCAGAGAAAAAAGAACGAATTGATCTTGTAGGATTCCCAAGAAATTCTTCGATTTCTTCCGGAAGCAGATGACGAATCATCTCCTTCTCATGTTCCGCGAATAGCCGGGACATTGAGGAATCTCCAGAAAGGCTTTTCGGGAATCGGTCTGATTCTATCTCTGTTCGTTCCGTTTGAAGAAAGGAAGGATCCCAATCCAAAAGAATCGATCTTTCTTTGAGTTGTTGAATCTCTCTTTGATTGATCAATGGGTGAGATTCCGAATCCTCATTACTAATGGAATCGAAAGGATCTCTGGATTGATCAGAAGATCCTTTCAATTGGCTAGAATCCGTTACTTGAACGAAACTAGATCTTGTGGAATCATATTGAATATTTGACGATACATTCCGTACCTTGCTAAAAAACCGATCCTTGTTTACCAACCACACATTGTCTAACCAAATCCAATTCTCTCTCGATACCTTCCTCAAAAAATCCGATCCCTGTTGTTTGAAGAAACCCTCCCCTTCCATTGGTCTTTTTTCACGAAAAGCAGGCATGAGATAACAAATCCAGTGTTTCACTAAGATTTCGAATAGCTGTCCCGAATTCAAGTTGATTCTGTTTCGCTTCTTCCTCGGAGAAAGGCCATCAAACCATTCCAAATCGTGGTCCCTGCGGATCGGATCATCCGTCGTATAGGATACAAAAAGAAACTCCAGATAGTGGATATCTTTCTCTTTGAATGAGATCTCAATTCCAGCTACGATTTCTTTCGATATCTTACAACTAGAATCCCTATTTTTTCCGATCCGGTTCCTCCACCACCGCGAACCCCAGTTAGATTCGGGCATGATACACTTGTGAGTTATTGGGAGAACCCAAGGACTCTCGTTCGGATCCATGAAACAACTCTCAGAGATCTTTTTCCCTTTTGGAAGATACAGGAGCGAAACAACCAACCTATTGGAAGACCTAAACAATGTATCATTTCTGGGTCCAATGGAAGTCATAGGTATAGGAAGAAGCCCCCTCAAATAGAGATTTTTTCTTTCGACCATAGTTTGATGGTGAATACGAGATATAAGGACCGCTGCTAGAATCAGTACTACACCCTTAACTAGTACTACAACTTTGCTCGTGAAAGATCGGTTGCTTGTTGAACCCGAAAGTAGGATACTCCAAATTCGGGGGTCAAAGAGTTTCAGAAAACGTTCTTGGTGGAAAAAAATGTGAGTGAAAGATCCCACTAAATCGAATTGGGTCCATGA